AATGATGAGCCTGAATTTAAAGGAATATCGTGATAGGATATATTATGTGGACAACCCAAACCCACCTTCATTACGTCCGACAGAATTAAACAATCACCATCAAGCATCAAAAGCTAACGTGCACCATACACCAAGACGTATAAAACAAAATAAACCAACGTAGAAAAGTAAGCTAATCCCAAGCTAATGGGTTCATACCCCATAAATAGAGTATAAAACTCTCTTCTCTAATGACCAGCAACCCAACCAAAATCCTCTTACTAACAACCATGGTAAGAGGTGCATTAGTATCAGTATCTTCTAATTCATGATTTAGAGCATGAATAGGATTAGAAGTAAATTTAATATCCTTCATCCCACTAATATCCAACATTAAAAACATGTATAACACAGAAGCATCACTAAAGTATTTTATTGTACAAGTATTAGCCTCAGCAACACTAATATTTGCAGTAACAATAAAATCAACAATAGAGGGGTTGTTCACCCATATGGAAACATATAGAACATCAACACTAATCTGCACCCCCCTACTAATAAAAAGAGGAGCTGCACCCTTACACTGATGATTCCCAGGGGTAATAGAAGGGCTAAGATGAGAAAACTGTGTATGATTAATAACTATTCAAAAAGCAGCACCATTAATACTTATTTCCTACTCAATCGAAAATAACCTATTCATCACCTCAATTATTGCATCATCTGTAGTAATTGGAGCTATTGGGGGACTTAACCAAACCTCTATACGAAAAATTATAACTTACTCATCAATCAATCATACAGGATGAATATTAATAGCAATAATTACAGGAGAGAGCATATGAGTTATATATTTCATTACATACTCATTATTAGTAACCACAGTAGTAACAACAATCAAACTATCGAAAATATCCTTCATCAACCAAACGATAATAACAAACAAGGAAAGATCAATCATAAAGTTTATAATATTCTCATGCTTGTTATCACTAGGTGGACTACCTCCATTCACAGGATTCATACCAAAATGATTCGTAATCCAAGGAATAGCAACCAGAAACCTCGCCCCAATGGCTGTTCTAATAGTAACCATATCTTTAATTACACTATACTACTACCTAAAAATTTGCTATTCAAGATTCCTAATCCTGAGCACTGAACCAAAATGAAACTTCCAATCACAAAAACCACTAACAATTAACTACATCATAGCGCTAACCCTATCGACAATCTCATTGACAGGAACCCTGCTATGCACAACACTAACTAACGTAATATAAGACCTTAAGTTAAACATAAACTTGTAGCCTTCAAAGCTATCCTTAAAGGGCCAACCTTTAGGCCTTGATAGATTTAAGCCTCTACCCCTATAGAATTGCATTCTATAATCACACAAATGAATACAAGGCCAAATTTAAATAGTGGGAGGACAACGTAAACGTCCCTAAGTAGATTTACAGCCTACCGCCTACTCATTAATCTCAGCCACCCCACTAATAATTAATCGATGACTATTCTCAACAAATCACAAAGACATTGGAACCTTATACTTCCTATTCGGTGCATGATCAGGAATAGTGGGAACATCTCTCAGTATACTCATCCGAACAGAACTAGGACAACCAGGATCTCTAATTGGAGACGACCAGATTTATAATGTCATCGTAACAGCTCATGCATTCATCATAATCTTTTTCATAGTAATACCAATCATAATTGGTGGATTCGGAAATTGATTAGTACCACTAATACTAGGAGCACCTGACATGGCATTCCCACGAATAAACAACATAAGATTCTGACTCCTACCTCCATCACTAACCCTCCTCATTGCAAGCAGAACAGTAGAAAGAGGAGCAGGAACAGGATGAACAGTCTATCCGCCTCTTGCGAGAGGAATGGCCCATGCAGGAGCATCCGTAGACCTAGCAATCTTCTCATTACATTTAGCAGGAGTCTCATCAATTCTAGGAGCAGTAAACTTCATTTCAACAACGATTAACATAAAGCCAAAAACTATAAAACCAGAACGAATCCCACTATTTGTATGATCAGTAGCAATCACAGCTCTACTTTTACTCCTTTCTCTCCCAGTCCTAGCAGGAGCAATCACAATACTACTCACAGATCGCAACCTAAATACATCATTCTTCGACCCGGCGGGAGGAGGAGACCCAATCCTATACCAGCATCTATTTTGATTTTTCGGACACCCAGAAGTATACATTCTAATCCTACCGGGATTCGGAATAATTTCCCACATCGTCTGCCAAGAAAGAGGGAAGAAGGAAGCATTCGGAAACTTAGGAATAATCTTTGCCATACTAGCAATTGGGCTGCTTGGATTTGTAGTGTGAGCTCACCACATATTTACTGTAGGAATAGACGTTGATACACGAGCATATTTTACCTCAGCAACCATGATTATCGCAGTACCAACAGGAATCAAAATTTTCAGATGACTCGCAACAATATATGGATCCCAATTAACATACAGAGCTTCCTGCTTATGAGCACTAGGATTTGTATTCCTATTCACAATAGGAGGGCTAACAGGAGTAGTTCTCGCTAATTCATCAATCGACATTATCCTACACGACACCTACTACGTAGTTGCACACTTCCACTACGTATTATCGATAGGAGCAGTATTTGCAATCATGGCAGGATTTGTTCAATGATTCCCTCTGTTCACAGGACTAACGATAAACCCAAAATGATTAAAAATCCAATTCGCTGTAATATTCACAGGAGTAAACATAACCTTTTTCCCACAGCACTTCCTAGGATTAGCAGGTATACCTCGACGATACTCAGACTACCCTGACGCTTACACCTCATGAAATATCATCTCATCAATAGGAGCAGCAATCTCATTTGTAAGAGTAATAATATTCTTATTCATTATATGAGAAAGAATCTCAACAAACCGACAAATTCTATTCCCCTCACAAACAAGAAATTCAATCGAATGACTACATAACCTCCCACCAGCAGAACACAGATACTCAGAATTACCAGCCATCTCACTGACAAGCAACTAGGTAGTTAAAATCTAACGTGGCAGATAAGTGCGGTGGATTTAAGCTCCACAAATAAAGTATTCAAACTTTCTTTAGAAAATGCCAACATGATTAACTATAGGCCTCCAAGATGGAGCATCACCAATCATAGAACAATTAATCCTATTCCACGACCACACCCTAATAATTATACTAATAATTCTCACAACCGTATCATACATAATAATCATACTCATAAAAAACAAAAACGTAAGACGATTCATACTGGAAGGACAACTAATCGAAACAACATGAACAATTGCACCAGCAATTATCTTAATCTTTATCGCCATACCATCCCTACGACTCCTATACCTAATAGACGAAGTACACACGCCATCCTTAACACTAAAAGTTGTAGGACACCAATGGTACTGAAGATACGAATACTCAGATTTTACAAAACTAGAATTCGACTCCTACATAACACAAAACGACGATTATCAACCAAAAAACTTTCGACTATTAGAAACAGATAACCGAATCGTAATTCCAATGAACTCACCAATTCGAACAATCGTCACAGCAGCTGATGTACTTCACTCCTGAGCTATCCCAAGACTAGGGGTAAAAACAGATGCTACCCCTGGACGACTAAATCAAACAAGATTCTCAGTAAGACGACCTGGGGTCCTATATGGACAATGCTCAGAAATCTGCGGAGCAAACCACAGTTTTATACCTATCGTAATAGAAAGAGTTACAGCAAAAAGATTCATTAACTGAGCATCAAAAATAAGAGAATCATTAGATGACTGAAAGCAAGTAATGGTCTCTTAAACCAAACAATGATAAAGTAGCAAATATCCCTGATGAAAATAAAGGATTAGTTAACAAATATAACATCAGCATGTCAAGCTGAAGTAACCAAAACAAGGTATCCTTTTATACCTCAAATAATACCAATAGAATGAACAATACTATATTTCTTTTTCCTAGCAACATTTCTGATATTCAACATCTTAAACTACTACATAACCACAACAACCAGAGAAGAATCACCCACTAAAAAATCTATCAATCAACCTCACATCAACTGAAAATGATAACTAATCTATTCTCAATCTTTGACCCCACAACAAGAATCAACAACATCTCAATAAACTGATCAAGAACAATCATCGGAATCTTAGTAATTCCAACAACTATTTGACTCATCCCATCACGAAACAATATAATAATAAGCATCCTATTAAACAAGCTACACAGTGAAATAAAGACAATCCTAGGAAAAGGAAAGACAAATAAAGGAAACTCATTCATCTTCATCTCATTATTTACAATAATCCTAATAAATAACTTCTTAGGGTTATTCCCATACATTTTCACCAGTACCAGACATCTAGTATTAACAATAACCCTAGCATTACCCCTATGATTAAGATTTATACTATTCGGATGAATCAACAACATAAATCACATATTTGAACACCTCGTGCCCCAAGGAACCCCTAGAGCCCTAATACCTTTCATAGTAGTCATCGAAACAATTAGAAACATAATTCGACCAGGAACCCTGGCCGTCCGACTAACAGCCAACATAATCGCAGGACACCTTCTCTTAACTCTCCTAGGAAATAATGGCCCTACAATGAGACACTCACTTCTAACAATCCTTATTATCGCACAAATCCTACTACTCATTCTAGAAGGAGCAGTAGCGGTAATTCAATCATATGTATTTGCAATCCTAAGAACACTCTACTCTAGTGAAGTAAACTAAACTAATGTCAAATCACGAAAACCACCCATTCCATATAGTAAACAAAAGCCCTTGACCATTAACAGGAGCAATCGGAGCAATAACAACACTCATAGGAATAATCATATGATTTCACCAATATAACAATAGACTCCTACAAATCGGAGCAATCATCACCATTCTAACCATAATCCAATGATGACGAGACATCACACGAGAAGGAACCTACCAAGGGGTACACACCAAACCAGTAACAACAGGATTACGATGAGGTATAATTCTATTTATTGTATCAGAAGTCCTATTCTTCGCATCATTCTTCTGAGCATTCTTCCACAGCAGACTATCTCCCACAATTGAGTTAGGGTCAACATGACCGCCAACAGGAATTCAACCATTCAACCCCCTACAAATCCCTCTACTAAATACAGCAATCCTACTAGCCTCAGGAGTCACAGTTACATGAGCCCACCACAGAATCCTAGAAAATAAATACAACCAAGCAGTACAAAGACTATTCATCACAGCAACATTAGGAATTTACTTCACAGCCCTACAAGCCTACGAATATGTGGAAGCACCATTCACAATTGCAGACTCAGCCTACGGATCAACATTCTTCGTAGCAACAGGATTCCACGGACTACACGTAATCATTGGAACAACATTCCTAATTACATGTCTAATACGACAACTAACCCTCCACTTCTCATCTTTCCACCACTTCGGATTCGAAGCCGCAGCATGATACTGACATTTTGTAGACGTAGTTTGACTATTCCTATATATTTCAATCTACTGATGAGGAAGATAAATCACTAACTTACCTAATACAAGAAAGTATAATTGACTTCCAATCAAGAAATTTGTGAAAAACAAGATAAGTAATAATAATAACCATAACAATAGCAACCATAACAATCATTATCACAACTGCAGTAATAATCATTGCAACGCTCCTATCAAAAAAAATAAATAAAGATCGAGAAAAAAGATCCCCATTTGAATGCGGATTTGACCCAAAAAACTCAGCCCGGCTGCCATTCTCATCACGGTTCTTCTTAATTGCAGTAATCTTTATAATCTTTGATGTAGAAATTGCTCTTTTACTACCAATACCAATCACCATAACGACATCAAACACGTGATCGTGAATAATAATCAGATGATTGTTCCTACTAATCCTCATTATTGGACTATACCACGAATGAAACCAAGGATCCTTAGAATGATCAAAATAATAAATTAATAACTAAACTAGGGATCATAGTTAACAATAACATTTGAGTTGCATTCAAAAAGTACTTACCACAAGTTGATCTCGCAAACAAGAAGCAAATTAGCAATCAGTTTCGACCTGATAAATAGGTGTAAATAATCACCCTTGTTTTAAACACAATAATCAACACAACCAACAAATTAGCTGAAACCAAAAAGAGGTATATTATTGTTAATAATAAAATTGAATAAAAAATTCCAGCTAAAGAAGTGAATAGAAAAAGTGAATGCTGCTAACTTATCACTATAGCGGTTAAAATCCGTTTACACTTCTATATAATTTATATAGTTTAAAGTAAAACATTACATTTTCACTGTAAAAATAAAGAACACTTTTATAAATACTTAAAGGTAAATATAACCTCATTAACATCTTCAGCGTCACGCTCTAAATATAAGCTATTTAAGTAATAAAGAAAAGCAAAAGCAAGAACAATAAATCACACTATAAAAAACCCTAAAAAAATCTTTAAACCATTATATTGAAACCACTGATTAAACTTACCAAGCTTAACAAGCAACCAATAAAACCCTTGGCCACCAAAAGACTCTAGCCAACCAAAATCAAAGACCCTCATCGACAAATAGCCAAATCTTAAAGGAAAAGAAGAAACCCCATAAGTAGAGAAAAAAGGCATAAATCACATGGAACCAACAAAAACAGAATAATCATAACCACGAACAGAAAAAAGATCATCGCCAAAACTAGAACCGGCTAAAGAATAACCGAGCCAACCACCCAACAACAAAACAAACAAGGTCAAAAGCTTTAAATACCAAGGCAAACAAATAACAGAAGGAGAAGGACAGATCAATCATATCAAAAACGAACCCCCAAAAATAGACATAATTAATAAACCAACCATGCCATAAGACATATTGTAATTAACTTCCTCAAAAGAGAAGGACGAAAAAAAACAAAAATCACCACAAAAAACATAATAAAATAAACGAAAAGAATAGCAAACAGTTAAACCAGTAGACAAAAACAACAAAAAAAATCTAAATAAATTTACATAACCCATAGAAATTATATCCAAAATATAATCCCTAGAATAAAAACCAGCAAGAAAAGGCATTCCACACAAAGCAAAATTAGAAACCATTAAACAAGAAGACGTAAACGGAATACAAGAGACTAAGCCCCCTATAAAACGAATATCCTGAGAATCTCCCATAAAATGAATAACCCCACCAGCACACATAAAAAGCAAGGCCTTAAATAAAGCATGAGTCAACAAATGAAAAAAAGCTAGACCAGAAAGGCCAACAGAAATAGTCATAATTATAAGACCCAACTGTCTCAAAGTAGATAAAGCAATAATCCTCTTTAAATCATACTCAAAATTGGCACCAAGACCAGCCATAAATATAGTCAAACCAGATACCAACAATAAGAAAGAACTCAACAAAGAATTAAAAGCAGGTCTAAACCGGATTAATAAATAAACACCAGCTGTTACTAGAGTAGAAGAATGAACCAACGCAGAAACAGGAGTAGGAGCTGCCATAGCAGCAGGCAATCAAGAAGAAAAAGGAATCTGAGCACTCCTAGTTATAGCAGCCAAAATAACCAAAGATGAAACCAGAACTATTTCAAATGATCTTGACAAAAAATCCAAATAATAAACAAAATTCCACCCACCAAAATTAATTATCCAAGCAATAACTATCAACAAGGCCACATCACCCACTCGATTAGACAAAACAGTTAACATACCAGCATTATAAGACCTCACATTCTGATAATAAATAACTAAACAGTAAGAGACCAAACCCAATCCGTCCCATCCCAATAAAATTCTAATTATATTAGGTCTAATAATCAAAAAAAACATCGAAACAACAAACAACAAAACCAAAGCAATAAAGCGAACAATATTAACATCACCAGACATATAATCGTCACTATACAAAATAACCAAAGATGAAATAATAAAAACAAACCCAACAAACAACAAAGACATCCAATCAAACAAAAAGGTCATGACTACAGAACTACCATTTAACATAACAACACCCCAATCAACAAAATAAGTAAAATCAAATATAACAAAATAAATACCAAACAAAGTAAAAGCTAAGCCCAACAAAAAAAGAAACAAGAATCTTACAAAACAAATAGATAAATTCATAACAAATCCAAAGGAGCAATAGACCCCATCACTGACACCACAAATCAATATTTTATATTAAACTATTCAGATAAAACAAAATTAAAGTCAAAGAACAGCAACATCAGCCCTTAAAATAATAAAATTTAATGGAAATCAATGCAAAAATAATAATAAAAATTCACGAGAATAACCCAAAGAGCAACAATAAATACCAGAAAAATAAGAACCATGTTGACTATAAGAATACATATAAATAGAATAAGCCGCTCTAAAAAAAGAAACAAATACTAAAACAATTATAAGAAGTCAAGACCAAGAAACCAACCCTCTCAATAAACTAATCTCCCCAAGAAGGTTAAGAGACGGTGGGGCAGCCATATTACAAGATCTTAATAAAAACCACCACATAGCCATTCTAGGCATAAAGGCCATTAAACCCCTATTAATCAATAAACTACGGCTACCCAATCGCTCATAAGAAATATTCGAAAGACAAAAAAGACCGGAAGAACACAAACCATGAGCAACCATCAAAGCAAAAGAACCACAAGCCCCTCAATAATTAAAAATTATAATACCACCAATAACCATGCCTATATGAGCAACAGAAGAATAAGCAATCAAAGACTTCAAATCAGTCTGACGCATACAAAATAAACTAACAAAAACACCACCCACCAAAGAAATAACAATCCAAACAAAACCAAATCCAAAAAAATTCCTAATTAACAAAGGAAAAACACGAAACAAACCATAACCCCCAAGCTTCAACAAAATACCAGCCAAAACCATAGAACCAGAAACAGGAGCTTCAACATGAGCCCTAGGAAGCCACAAATGGACCAAAAACATAGGCATTTTAATCAAAAAGGCCAAAACCATACACAAATAAAAAATCCATCTACCACAAAAAAAATCACCTAACAAAAACAAACATAAAGACCCAAGAGAATGATAAACAAACAAAATACCAACCAATAAAGGAAGAGAGGCCAACAAAGTATAAAACAATAAATAAATACCGGCCTGAACACGCTCAGGCTGATACCCCCAACCCAAAATAAGAAATAATGTAGGAATAAGTCTACTCTCAAAAAAAACATAAAAAGAAAGCAAATCAATACTTCTAAAAGCCAAATACAATATAATTATAAGAGAAATAACAACAAAAAGAAAAAACCCAGGAAAATAAGAAGAACGATTAACCGACTCTCTAGCTAAAATCATAAGAACACAAATTCAAAAACTCAAAAAAATTAACCCATAAGAAATAACATCACAACCAAACAAACTACCCAAACTACCCCAACAAAAAAAATAAGGGAAGAAAAACATATAAACAAAAGTAATAAAAAATAATAAAGAAGGAACCAATCACCACGAAAAGGAAAAAACACACAAAGGGATCAAAAAAACCAGAAAAAACAAAAACCTTAACACTGAAGAACTCTATAAGACTGAAAATAGTCATTACCATGACTACGAATCATTGAAACCAAAATAGATAAACCCAAAGAACTCTCGCAAACAGAAAAAACCAAAAAATAAACAACAAAATACAAATTAAAACTAAAACTACAAAAATAATAATACAAAAACAAGTATAAAGCCAAAACAATAAATTCTAATCTAAGCAAGGTAGAAAGAAGATGCCTCCGATTAGAAGTAAACGACCAAACACCACAAAAATAAAGTAAACCTAAATAATAACACATTAACATTTAAAGTTTTAATAATTTAAAATAAAAATATTGGTCTTGTAAACCAAAAACAAGGAAACCCTTTTAAAACTTCAGAGGAAAGGAATAAGTTCCATTTCATTAATACCCAAAACTAACATTTTAAATAAAATACCCCCTGTGATATAAACCAACTAATAACAGCAAGAATAGCCACAAGAATCATATTTACACAAACTAAACACCCAATAGCAATAGGACTAATCCTCCTAATACAAACAACCCTAACATGCCTAATTAGAGGAGCTATATACAAAAGATTCTGATTTTCCTACATCCTATTCATAATCATAATTGGAGGTATACTAGTATTATTTATATACATGACAAGAATTGCCTCAAACGAAATATTCTCACCAGCCAATAAAATAATACTATCACTAACAGTAATCCTCCCACTAATATTTATATTAACGATCAACCCCACAAGAAACAAAGAAATAACAAATCACAACACAATCACAGAAGACGAAGTAATCTTAACAACAACGCCAATATACGAGCAAACAACAGGAACACTAACAATCATGCTAGTATTATACATATTACTAACCTTAATTGTAGTAGTAAAAATAATTAACATCAACTGAGGACCCTTACGACAAACAAAATAATAAATGAATAAACCCATACGAAATAGACATCCGCTACTCAAAGTAGCAAATAATGCCCTAGTAGACCTCCCATCACCTTCATCAATCTCAGGATGATGAAACTTTGGGTCATTATTAGGAATATGCCTAATCCTACAAATTCTAACAGGACTTCTACTAGCCATGCACTACTGCCCAAATACCGAAATAGCATTCTCAAGAGTTAGTCACATCTGCCGAGACGTAAACCAAGGCTGACTACTACGAACTCTCCACGCAAACGGGGCCTCCCTATTCTTCCTATGCATTTATATACACATTGGACGAAACATATACTATGGATCCTATAAACTAGTACACACCTGAATAGTAGGAGTGGCAATCCTATTTATCACTATAGCAACAGCATTTATAGGCTACGTATTACCTTGAGGACAAATATCATTCTGAGGTGCAACAGTAATTACTAACTTATTATCAGCAGTCCCATACATCGGAAAGGAAATAGTTCAATGGGTATGAGGGGGATTCGCTGTAGACAATGCAACTCTAACACGATTCTTTGCCCTACACTTCCTAATACCATTCTTAATCGCAGCAATAGCAATAATTCACTTACTATTCCTACACCAAACCGGATCAAACAACCCGCTAGGATTAAACAAAAACACAGACAAAATCCCATTCCACCCCTACTTCACAACAAAGGACCTAGTGGGATTCACACTAACCCTCTCCGTCTTAACAATCATTACACTAAAGGAACCATACATCCTAGGAGACCCAGACAATTTTACGCCAGCAAATCCCCTAGTAACACCAGTACATATCCAACCAGAATGATACTTCCTATTTGCATATGCAATCCTACGATCAATCCCAAATAAACTAGGAGGAGTAATTGCCCTAGCAATATCAATCGCAATCCTATTTATCATACCCGTTTACCAATCAAAGTTCCGAGGAATACAATTCTACCCAGTAAACCAAGTAATATTCTGAATTATAGCAAACACAGTAGTTCTCCTAACATGAATCGGAGCTCGACCAGTAGAAGAACCCTACATTATCACAGGACAAACACTAACAGTCATCTACTTCGCATACTACGCAGTAGAACCCCTACTAACAAATAAATGAGACAAATCATTAAGAAACTAAATAAGTTAAAAGCGCAAGGATTAAGCCTAATGTCTTGAAAACATTAAGAAAGAAGTTCAAATCTTCTATTAACTTTTAAACCATACTCAAATTAATACACCTAAAACAAAGAAAAAACAAGAACCTTAAATCCAACAAAAAACAACAAATAATTAAGGGAAATAGGCAAAAAACTCCTTCAAGCCAAATACATCAACTTATCATAACGAAACCGTGGAAAAGTACCGCGAACCCAAATAAAGACAAAAGAAACAAAACAAACCCTAACATAAAAAAACAAGGAATATAAATCACTACCCAAAAAAATAATACAAAACAATAAACTCATAAAAAGGATACTAGCATACTCAGCAAGAAAAATTAAAGCAAATCCACCACCCCCATACTCAACATTAAAACCAGATACCAACTCAGACTCACCCTCAGCAAAATCAAAAGGAGTACGATTAGTCTCCGCCAAGCAAGAAATAAATCAAATAAAACACAAAGGGAAAGAAATAAAAATCAACCAAGAATAAATCTGAAAATAATAAAAATACAATAAATTATAACCACACACCAAAACAATAAAAGAAAATAAAATAAAAGCTAATCTCACCTCATAAGAAATAGTTTGAGCCAAAGCACGAAGACCACCCAACAAAGAATAACCAGAATTAGAAGCCCACCCAGCAATTATAACAGTATATACACCCAATCTCGTACAACACAAAAAAAACAACAAACCTAAATCAAAGGAAACAAACCCTCTAAAATAAGGAAACAATAACCAAACCAACAAAGAAAGGAAAAACCCAAAAACAGGGGAAAAATAATAGGACAAATAATTAGAAACAAAAGGAAAGTAATGCTCCTTACTAAAAAGCTTAATAGCATCACTAAAAGGCTGAAGAATACCAATAAACCCCACCTTATTAGGACCCTTACGGATATGAATATAACCTAAAACCCTACGCTCCAATAAAGTAAGAAAAGCCACTCCTACCATAACAAAAACAATCAACAACAAAAAGACAACAACAAAAAATAATGAATCAAAAAACAATACTATTCATAAAGTTTAACCACTTTACATTAATAGATTCTAAATCCAATGCACTTATCTGCCAAAATAGCACAACAAATTAATAAAAATCATCAACAATAAAAATTATTCCGTATACCTGGTCCTCTCGTACTAAAGTATACAAAGTTATTATAGATAGAAACCAACCTGGCTCACGCCGGTTTGAACTCAGATCATGTAAGGTTTTAAAGGTCGAACAGACCCAATAATTCAGCTCCTGCACCAAATATAAACCTTAATCCAACATCGAGGTCGCAAACCCCCCTGCCAATAAGAACTCTCAAGGAGGATAACGCTGTTATCCCTAAGGTAATTTAATCTTATAATCAAAATAAATGGATCAAAATACCATAAATAAATGTAACAAAGCAAAGAAGAGTTAAATAAATTCTTCCCATCACCCCAACAAAACAAAATAAACCTATTAAAAATAAACAAACAAAATAAAAAAAATAGGAATAGACATGTCAAAACTCTATAGGGTCTTCTCGTCCCATAAAAACATTTGAGAATTTTAACTCAAAAACCAAATTCAATAAAAATTTCATCAAAACCTAAGACAGCTCGCATCTCGTCAAGCCATTCATTCCAGATCACAATTAAAGAACTAATGATTATGCTACCTTTGCACGGTCAAAATACCGCGGCCCTTCAAAAAATCAGTGGGCAGGCCATACTTCAGAAACTAACAAGAAAAGATGTTTTTGTTAAACAGGCGGACACAAAAATTTGCCTAATTCCTCAGAAGAAATTAACAATAAAATCATTTAAACAAAACAAAATAAAATTTACTAATATCACAATAATTACAACACAACCAAAATTAAAAAGAACATTCCAATATAAACATTAAACAACCAATAAATCAAACAAAAAGAAAATAAAATTTTAACATAATCAAATTGAAAATCACTATAAAATCAACAAGAATCACAAGCAAATAAAGTTATAAAAATAAAATAGAGAGCTAATCCCCCCTAATCTTAGCGACATATTAAAATCTAATAAAATAATAATAAATCTAAATAAAACGCATGAATTAAATTCATTTCTTGGAAAACCAGATACCAACAAAGACGAATAACATCTCATTACTAACAGCATATTATTAATATTAATGAAACAATAACTAAAATATACCAATAACTCCTCTTAAAATCGGGAAACAAAAAATAAATAATATATTTTAATGAACCCTGATACACAAGGTACGACAAACAAAATCAGCTTCCAAACCAACCAATAAATAACCCCCCACAGTACAAATAAACTATAATCAGAAAAATTAAATCAAGAATATACAACAACAAATAAATAATTCAATTAAACAACACTAACTAACAAATAAAGAAAATAAATAAATCCTATCAGACCACATCGAATCGCACGACAAAAATTTCAGTGTAAATGAAATTCCAAACTAAATAGGTATAGCCTGTATATCAATCCAGCCACACCTTCCGGTACGACCACTTTGTTACGACTTATCTCATTAATGAAATAACGAGAGCGACGGGCGATGTGTACATATCTCAGAACCAATTATCATGAAAACAATCTTCATTAAACATTACAATCAAATCCAATTTCATATACATAAATAACAACATACAATCCAATAAACAAAAAATCAATGTAATCCACCTCACACTCAGCCACAAGCTGCACCTTGACCTGAAATATAACCAAATTAAGAATCAAGAAAATTTAAACACTAAAATGATAATCAATATACGGCGGTATACAAACAAATTAAACTAAGTAAGGTACAACGCGGATCATCGATAACGGGGCAGATTCCTCTGATCGGAATAAAATACCGCCAAATTCTTTAGGTTTCAAGAACTTACCTAATACTACCTAGAAAAACAATTAACACTCAAAATAATAGGGTATCTAATCCTAGTTTAAAACTTAGAGCCTCGTAGACATAATCCAAACACACAAAAGAAACAAAAACAATAAAAATTTCACCTAATAAACACACTTAACAAAAATCTAAACCAAAGTAAAATATAACTACCGTAATCCAAACATATTCATAAGCCCCCAAGGTATAACCGCGGATGCTGGCACAAAATTTAACCGAAACTAAAATAAATTGCTAACTATAAGAAACCTTAAAACATCAATTACAAATAATGAGAATTATAAACCCACATTCAACCCTATTAAAAAGAAGAACAAAAATCACGCAAAAACTTACATATAAAACAAATATAAAATGAATAAAGCAAGCAAGAATCAAACTCAAATCTTCTTACAACCAACATAAAGCAAGACAGGAACAAATAAATAATAAAATATTAACAAACAACACAAATAAAATTTAAAGCAAGACAATTCACCCAAATAAC